ACTGATCATACTATGATCATAGTATGATGCGGTTGAGCAAGTATGCCCCCATCGTCTAGCAGGTTAGGACATCTCTCTTTCAAGGAGGCAACGGGGATTCGACTTCCCCTGGGGGTAGGGTACTACGAGAGGAGATTGATCGTGGATTATCCATAAAGTTCTAATAAATTCTTCCTGGGTCGATGCCCGAGCGGTTAATGGGGACGGACTGTAAATTCGTTGGCAATATGTCTACGCTGGTTCAAATCCAGCTCGGCCCAAAAATGCGCTGTCTAGAGAACCCTTTTTTTGCATAAATGACAGAGAAGGGGTAAGAAAAAAGTAAAATTTTTTGGATATTTCAACTTTACTTTTTTCTTTATTTCTTGTGTCTAGTTACTTTTTTTTTTACATAAAAAATTCTGATCTTGCCTGATATGGATCCTTTAAATAAAATATAAACTCTAAACTTTAATGAATAGAGTGTAGAAAAAAGAAGCTACTTTTTTTTAATAGATTATCAATCGATTTGATAATAATGCAAGGATTACCAGTAATCCGCCTTGCTCTCACTAAAGTGATATAACTTCTTACTGTTTTTGTTACAAAACACGAATTTTCATCTCAAATTGAAATGATAAAAATGAAATTATAAGAAGTAATATGTAAGCTACCCACTTGATTTCCAGGGGATTGTAGTTCAATTGGTCAGAGCACCGCCCTGTCAAGGCGGAAGTTGCGGGTTCGAGCCCCGTCAGTCCCGGCGAATAAAAAAAAAAGACATCCACTCCACTTTTTTTCTGGGCAAGGGGAGAAAAACTTTTGCATTTCTCTTTTTTTTTCATCAAGCAAAAGAAAGGGGTATTTCCATTATTTTAACTAGCGCCAATTGATGGTAGAGAGACATATTAAATTAGGATAATTCTTGAGAGCATTCAAGAAAGAGATACTTTACGGGGGTTCCGCTTTTTGTCAATTGATCTCCCGTTAACTCGTTTATTAAAATGGAATAGGATAGCGTATAATACGTTTGACAAGAGTACCTATATATACTTTTATTTATATGAAGATGAAGTAAAGGAATTGAAAATAGTTCGAATCCAACCAAGGAAAGAGGATAAAAAAACGAGAAATTGAGTCTTCCCTAAGGAATCTTTTATCTTTTAAAAGATTAGAGTCGATGTCGAAGAAAAAACTCGTAATAAAATTGAAATTGTTAATTTTTTTGAATATTTGAGCTTTTTTACTGGGACTCGTCTTTATCACATCCCCCTTATTTGTTTTCAAAAAAGACGATAGACCCTTAAAACTGAACTTCGTATTTGTTTTCTATATTTGATTTCTATTGGTTATTTAAGGTTCTTTAGAAACTCTTAAACACTCGAAGTAGAAAAGGTTTTTTATGATACTTCATCAGATGATTGTATAAGGAAAATAAAGTACTAGGTTGTAGAAAAGAAAGCGGGTAAAAAGAATCATAAATAAATATTTTTGATTGGATCAGGAATCGAATTATGTATTCGGTGTGGATAAAAGATCTTCCTATGTTATACTATTCAATTCTTGACGATAAGTCGATTTCATAGCTACGATATTGTTATTCATGATATTTATTTCATTCGATATCATCGAAATCTTGAGTGAGTTTACAGGCGAAAGATTTAGAATCTCTATGGGATTAAATCCCGAGATATATAAAAAAAAAAAAATAAACAATTAAATTATGGAAGTCAATATTCTTGCATTTATTGCTACTGCACTCTTCATTCTCATTCCGACTGCTTTTTTGCTTATAATTTACGTAAAAACGGTTAGTCAAAATAATTAATTTGAATACAATTTGACTATAAAAAAGTATTTCAATTTCTTGTCTTAAATCAAAGGAATGCATTAGACTCAGTAGGAGTAGTATCCTAAGGGGCCCGCTAGTATGGTAGAAAGAGATCTCTTTCTACCATACTAGCCATTGTGGTTATTGTAATGTATAAAGATACAAGTGAAATCTCTTAATATAAAATAGAAAGGAATACACCTATATTTCTTTTTTTATTTATAAATGTCAATATAAATTAAATATAATATGAGATGTATGTACATACTTTCTCAATTTCATTTGTTTGTTTGATCCATTTAATAGAGATAAGCCTAAACTTCTTCCGATTTCGAAAAGGGGGTACCCCATGAATGGTTAACCGTTTAAACCCTGATATAAAAATAGAAATTGAGTAAAAAAAAATCTTCAAAAAAATTGTCGAACGGTCTATAAAACTAAAACAATTGATACAGGTTTATAGAGTTTGATTATTACCCGAATTAGGAGTACTTCTAGAGTCCACTTCTTCCCCACACTACGAGAGAGAGGGAAAATGTAAAAACTACCATTAAAGCAGCCCATGCGAGACTTACTATATCCATGTTAATTCTGTCCCCTATTTATATGAATATGAAGAAACTAGTCCATTATTGTTCAATAATAATAGTGAAATCAATGGTGCAGAGTCAAAAAAAGGGAGAGGTCTTTGGTCACCATTGATTAACTACTCCAAAAAATCCACTTATCTTATAATGAGTTATATTCTTATTATAGAATTTTTAGTAGAATCGACAAGATGTAAACACAAGTAAACAGACACTTTTCGAAGTATCCAAGGAATCGGACTCACATGTATAAAGAATAAGACTTTTTCTTTCTTTTATCGTGTTTTTTAAGTAAAATGAAAGGCAATTATTCATATTCATCTAATCTAATATTAGATTTAATAGCTGAGCATTCCGAGACTTGCATGAATCTGTATCCAAAGTATCTTAGGCCCTTTCCAAAACTAAAAATTGAATTCCCCCTATAGCTATCCAATCTAATTGAAGACTCAGTATGTGGAACTAAATTAGTAGTGTAAAGTAAAGATTTATGGATTTTCCTTGAATCCGATAGGCAAAACTTTAGGTTAGAGAATATAACCTCGAGAGCTAGGGGCTTAGAATAACGAGAAAGAAAGTCTCAAGAGTCTTGTACTACGTTTGTTTTTGTTATAGTAGGGGATTTCAAGTCTGTTGTTGAGGCGGCACCCGGATTTGAACTGGGGAAAAAGGATTTGCAGTCCCCCGCCTTACCACTCGGCCATGCCGCCAAAACGATAGAAACTAGATGAAAATTTTATATTTTTTTTTCAACTCTGAAAAAAATATATGGGACTTAAAGTCCCAGAATATAGGATTTCAAGTCCCAAAATAAAAAGTAAAAATATAGGATTTACAGTCAAAAAACCAAAATATAGGATTTAAAGTCAAAAGACCAAAATATCGGATTGAAATACCATAGGAGAGGATTTTCAGTCCCGCTATAGAATTGAAATAAAAAAAAAGAATCCAGTACAAATCCCAACCATTAACTATTGACTGTAAATGTGGGACCTTTTGGTATTTCTAAAAAAAGAAGCAAATCATTATAAATTGATTTTTAACTAATCTATATTGAGTTAAAAAAAATCTAAATGTAAAAAGAAAAACAAATCTTTTTACATTTCCATTCTAACATAGAATGTGAGTCTCCGTCAATACGTCGACAGAGAACATATGTTATGTTATAGATTAACATTTCTATTCTAACATAGAATGTAAGTCCTTGTCAATACGTCGGATCAGAACATACGTTACGTATGTGTTATAGAGCTATAGCTCGAGAATGGGGTCTTTTGTCTCTCTAGGGATGCTTTTGAGGAGTAATTCTCAATAAATTTTTGTATTTCAATTTTCATTTAATACTTTTAAGATAAAATTTATTTTTTTTTAGAGCCCAGCCTGTGCTGTCCCAAATATAACTGTACCCCAATAAAAAGAGACATATATATCTGTGCATTCTGTTTTTTTTTTTATAAAAATAAAAAGTTTTCTATTTATTCTATGTTTATCTGCTCGAGCAGATCCAATCATGAATAAAATTTTTTATGGTATGCAATCGAATTGTAATATCATAGGTGAAAAGGAACTTACTTTTTTTCGAATCTTTCCAAAACTCCATAAGTTCCAGTGGTATTTCTCAATTCTGTTACATTTTGATCTCTTTCTTATAAAAAATTTCCAATTGAATCTAGTCTCCGTTCATACGTATTTCATACATTCCATATATCTTGGAGTTGGAGAAAATTTCATGTGATTCAGTAAACAGAATATAAATTCCATGATTGCTAGATCGAATTCTATGGATATGATTCGGTGAAGAATGAGAGAATGGGATTTTTTCAATAAACGGAAAAATGGGAAATTCAAAAAAGATGCTCGGGGATGGAAAAGAGGGAACATCTACAATACCCGGATTAAATCAGATACAATTTGAAGGGTTTTATCGGTTTATTGATCAGGGTTTAATAGAAGAACTTTCTCAATTTCCAAAAATTGAAGATATAGATCACGAAATTGAATTTCAATTATTTGTGGAAACATATCAATTGGTAGAACCTCTGATAAAAGAACGAGATGCTGTCTATGAATCACTTACATATTCTTCTGAATTATATGTATCCGCGGGATTAATTTGGAAAACCAGTAGGAATATGCAAGAACAAAGAATTTTTATTGGAAACATTCCTTTAATGAATTCCCTTGGAACTTCTATAGTAAACGGAATATACAGAATTGTGATCAATCAAATCTTGCAAAGTCCTGGTATCTATTACCAGTCAGAATTGGATCATAAGGGGATTTCGGTCTATACCGGCACCATAATATCAGATTGGGGAGGCAGGTTAGAATTAGAGATTGATAAAAAAGCAAGAATATGGGCTCGTGTGAGTAGGAAACAGAAAATATCTATTCTAGTTCTATCATCAGCTATGGGTTCGAATCTAAGAGAAATCCTAGAGAATGTTTGCTACCCTGAAATTTTCTTATCTTTCTTGACCGATAAAAAGAAAAAAAAAAATGGGTCAAAAGAAAATGCTATTTTGGAGTTTTATTCAAAAGAAAATGCTATTGTGGAGTTTTATAAACAATTTTCTTGTGTAGGTGGGGATCCAATGTTTTCTGAATCCTTATGTAAGGAATTACAAAAAACATTCTTTCATCAAAGGTGTGAATTAGGAAGGATTGGTCGCCGAAATATTAACTGGAGACTTAATCTTAATATACCTCAGAACAATCTATTTTTGTTACCACGAGATATATTAGCAGCTGCCGATCATTTGATTGGGATGAAATTTGGCATGGGTACACTTGATGATATGAATCATTTGAAAAATAAACGTATTCGCTCTGTAGCGGATCTTTTACAAGACCAGTTAGGGTTGGCTCTGGCTCGTTTAGAAGATGTAGTTAAGGGAACTATAGGCGGAACAATTAGGCATAAAAGGAGACCTACTCCTCAGAATTTGGTAACTTCAACTCCGTTAACAACTACTTATGAATCCTTTTTCGGATTACACCCGTTATCTCAAGTTTTGGATCAAACTAATCCATTGACACAAATCGTTCATGGGAGAAAGTTGAGCTATTTGGGACCTGGCGGATTAACAGGGCGAACGGCTAATTTTCGGATACGAGATATCCATCCGAGTCACTATGGGCGTATTTGCCCCATTGACACGTCTGAAGGAATCAATGTTGGACTTATTGGATCTTTATCAATTCATGCCAGGATTGGTGATTGGGGGTCGTTAGAAAGTCCATTTTATGAACTCTTTGAGAAATCAAAAAAACGGATACGTATGCTTTTTTTATCACCAAGTCAAGATGAATATTATATGATAGCGACAGGAAATTCTTTGGCTCTTAATCGGGGCATTCAAGAAGAACAGGCTGTGCCAGCTCGATACCGCCAAGAATTTTTGACTATCGCATGGGAAGAGGTTCATCTTCGAAGCATTTTTCCTTTCCAATATTTTTCCATTGGAGCTTCCCTAATTCCTTTTATCGAACATAATGATGCGAATCGAGCTTTAATGAGTTCTAATATGCAACGTCAAGCAGTTCCACTCTCTCGGTCCGAAAAGTGCATTGTTGGAACTGGATTGGAACGCCAAGTGGCTTTAGATTCTGGGGTTCTCGCTATAACCGAACACGAGGGAAAAATCCTTTATACTGACACTGAGAAGATAATTTTTTCGGGTAATGGGGATACTCTAAGCATTCCATTACTTATGTATGAACGCTCAAACAAAAATACTTGTATGCATCAAAAACCTCAGGTTCGGCAGGGTAAATGCATTAAAAAGGGACAAGTTTTAGCGGATGGTGCTGCTACAGTTGGTGGGGAACTCGCTTTAGGGAAAAATATATTAGTGGCTTATATGCCATGGGAAGGCTACAATTTTGAAGATGCGGTACTCATTAGTGAGTGTCTAGTATATGGTGATATTTATACTTCTTTCCATATACGGAAATATGAAATTCAGACGCATGTGACAACCGAAGGTCCTGAAAGGATCACTAAAGAAATACCGCATCTAGAAGGCTGTTTACTCCGAAATTTAGACAAAAATGGAATTGTGATGCTAGGATCGTGGGTTGAAACGGGTGATATTTTAGTAGGTAAATTAACGCCTCAGGTGTCGAATGAATCCTCGTATGCTCCGGAAGATAGATTATTACGGGCCATACTTGGCATTCAGGTATCGACTTCAAAAGAAACTTGTTTAAAATTGCCTATAGGTGGTCGAGGTCGGGTTATTGATGTGAGATGGGTTCAGAAAAAGGGGGGTTCAAGTTATAACCCAGAAATAATTCGTGTATATATTTCACAGAAACGTGAAATCAAAGTAGGTGATAAAGTAGCTGGAAGACATGGAAATAAAGGTATCATTTCGAAAATTTTGCCTAGACAGGATATGCCGTATTTGCAAGACGGGAGACCCGTGGATATGGTCTTCAACCCATTAGGAGTACCCTCACGCATGAATGTAGGACAGATATTGGAATGCTCGCTTGGATTAGCGGGAAGTCTGCTCGATAGGCATTATCGAATAGCCCCTTTTGATGAGAGATATGAACAAGAGGCTTCTAGAAAACTCGTGTTTTCTGAACTATACGAAGCCAGTAAGCAAACAGCGAATCCATGGGTATTTGAACCCGAGTATCCAGGAAAAAGCCGCATTTTTGATGGAAGAACAGGAGATCCTTTTGAACAGCCTGTGATAATAGGCAAGCCCTATATCTTGAAATTAATTCATCAGGTTGATGATAAAATACACGGACGTTCTAGTGGACCTTATGCGCTTGTTACACAACAACCCCTTAGAGGCCGTTCCAAGCAGGGGGGACAACGGGTAGGCGAAATGGAGGTTTGGGCTCTGGAGGGCTTTGGTGTTGCTCATATTTTACAAGAGATGCTTACTTATAAATCTGATCATATTAGAGCTCGCCAAGAAGTACTTGGTACCACTATCATTGGAGGAACTATACCTAAACCAGAAGATGCTCCAGAATCGTTTCGATTACTTGTTCGAGAACTACGATCTTTGGCTTTGGAACTGAATCATTTCCTTGTATCTGAGAAGACTTTCCAGATGAATAGGAAGGAAGTTTAATCGG